CAAGAACTCCGAATCCCCCTCTTGACGCTCATCCTCCTCTTGAAGCTCATCCTCCTCTTGAAGCTCATCCTTTTCATCATAAAGGATCCCCCGACCGGCCCAATAGGGAAATCCCAATTCATTGGGCCTTTCGATACAATCAAATAGAAATTCCCAAGGGCGCCATATTCTAGGAGCCCAGTCTATGTGATCGAAGAAACCCTCCTCTATTTCCCCTTCTTCAAACTCCGATTCGTATTTTTGATAGAGAAATTTCTGATCAACGATAGAACAAGATCCATTTTGCATCATATATAAGGGATTCCTTGGTTCGGGCCGAAGAAGGAATTTCACTCGATCATTATCAAACCGACTGCAATCTCTTTCTGTCCGCGAGGATGCCATCAGAGCGCCTTCTATTTCTACTAGGCCATGAACTAGATCAGAATCATTCTCAACGAACCGATAAGAAGTGATCCTATTTTTTTCATCGGGTCCGGGTAGAGACCAAAGGTCTTGAGCGACCGATCCGGCAGAACAACTCAAAAGATAAAGAAGTATCGTTAATTTCTTCATGCTCGTTCCAAGTTCGAAGTACCATTTGTACAAATAAGGATCCCCTTCTTCACACAATTGCTTCTTTATATAGATAGATATAGGATCTAGGAGGCAATTTCCTAGAAGTACTTTTTGCACAACAGCCCTTCCTATCTGATAGAAAAGGATCCCGTGATCCTGAACCGGTATTACATGGGCTCGCAAATCCCAAGTTTGTCTATGAAGAGCAGATCTAATTGTATTAGTGTCTAGAATTGATTTCTTCTGTGTAATACTAATTGATAGGGCCTCATTGGCAAGTGCTCCAAGATCTCGTGCATTGGAACCCATGGCTGTGGACCCGAATCGATTAGTATGGAACATTTTCTTTTCCAAGTGAAATCCCCTAGTATATGAAAGAGTGAAAAAGCGCTTTCGTTGTTGTGGAATAAGAAGCCTTCGTATCTTAATACATGTATTGAATTGATTCGGGGCTATTAGAGCGGGATCCACTTTTTGGGGAATATGAGTCGAAGCAATAACAAGAATATTTCTAGTAGAACATCTTTCACAATCCCTGGAGAGATAGTTCACTAATAGACCGAGGGATAAGTCCTTCGACTCATTCATATCCAGATCATGAATGTCTGGAATCCATATTATGCAAGGAGACATTGCTTTTGCTAATTCGAAGTGAAGGGTGATAAAAAATCGGTCTACTTCCGCCAGCAGTTCAATATTGGTGAACTCATTCATCACATCCTCAGCTAGCCACTCTATACGCCGCAACTCCCTATCAAGGTCACTAGTATCAATATCGTCACTAGCATCAATAGAGTCACTAGCATCAATAGAGTCACTAACATCACAGTCACTCTCATCCTCCTCATCAAGAACAAACTCCCTAGGCTTGCTATCCGGGAACTTGTTCAGAAATACTGTAATGAAAGGAAGATAGGAGTTTGTCGTTAGGTATTTGACCAAATAGGATCGTCCGCTTCCTATAGAACCTATCACTAAAATACCCCTAGAGGGGGATAAGGCTAAGCGGAGCGAAAAGGGTTTTCCATGAGACGGGAAATGAAAACTATTAGCCCCACACGAAGTTTGTGAATAAGTGATTGTCTGATAATTAGCAAGGAATATCCGCCTTTCTGCTAAACAGGATGTATTGAACTCATAATTCATTAGATACTTTTGATGAATGTCAACTAAGTATCGTAAGTAAATTGCTCCCGGTTGTTCAATCATTTGATAAGCAGAGTCATTCTTTGATAAATGATCGCTATGAGTCAGACTCAATAGAATTTGATCAATACTTTTTTCTGCCGTTAAGGTGGAGATGGAGAACTGAACCAAGAAGTCTCTTTCTTTATCACTAATCGAATCACTGTTCGCGAACCAGAATTCTATTGGATTATCATCAATCCAATGATCGCCCACGTTTTCTCTTTTTCTTATCAATGAATAGATCTCTTTACTCGTATGACTTAGATGTCTCGTATTTCTCGAAAAAATGATTCGATTGATGGGATTTGGTATGATACTTATGAGATCGATGAGATTGATATTCAAATATTTCTTCTTAGAACGTATAGAATATCCTAATTGTTGCAATTGTTGCAGAGCAACTAGAAAGAGATTCTTTAACTTTAACCAGAAAGAATTCAGTTCAGATGTGGGATACCTATCCAGAAGTTTTCGCAACTCAATCATGTATGATGGATTCATCAAAGATTTGATCTTTTCGAACTCTGTCTGTAACTCACTATAGGCTCGGGAAACAAAGAAAAGACGTGTACAAACGAGATGTCCAGCAACAAGAAGAAGGAAAAGGATTGAATAGAGGAACTCCTGAACATTTGGCGAGCTCAGATGTGTCGATATCAATGGTGACTCATTATTTCGATGAATCTTTTCTTCGGACAGAAGAAAATTATGTAAACACTTAATCCAAATCTCACTTATCCGATTCCGTTGTGTC